TTTTCAATTTTTTTATCTTTTCTTTTTATTGTCTGAATATTCGGGAGCTAAGACCATTCCAACGCTCCCTTTCGCCATGCATAAACCAAACCAACAATTAAGATAAGCACGAAAATTAAAGCTTCTATAAATACAGATACACCCAATACATCGAAACTCATTGCCCATGGATAAAGAAAAATCGTTTCAACATCAAAAACAACAAAAACTAGAGCAAACATATAATAACGTATTCTAAATTGTAAACAAGCGTCGCCCATTGGTTCTATACCCGATTCATAACTAGAAAGTTTCTCCGGCCCTTTCCTAATCGGGGCGAAAATCCCGGAAATTAAAAATGCCAAAAAAAATAGGAATAAGACTTGATATTATTAGAAATGCCCCCAAAATATCATATTCGTAAAGCAAAAACATAGACGCACTCCTATGAATATGAGGGTGGAAAATATATGGGATTGGTCGATTCGAAGTGAAGTTGTAAAGTCACCCACAATTGTTTAGTGAAAACAAAAATTCATTTTGGCGAAACCATCTAGTTTCCTTTGATTATCGGGGGGGCATATCTCATTTCGAGTTTTATCGACTGACTTCACGAGGATCCTATTTTCAGGATACTTAAATTCTACTTAATTTTTTGCGTTCGATTTTATTTAATTTCTTTAGTTAGTATAACTATATAGATTACGCTTAGACAAATTATCTTGTCTTCGCCCAGGATTCTTGCTAAAGAAAGCGACTTCTAAAAAAATTATTATTTTGGATATTTGAATTTTTTTTTAGAAAAATTTGATTTTATAGATTTAGGTTTTTGTAGGATATAGGGTTGTGGAGTCTTTTTGTCGTTTTTTAATTAGTGATTGTAGAATAGAACAAATCAAATATTGAAATAGAAGAGAACGGATAAGTAGTTCCGTTTCGGGATTTCGAATATCTGAATCTTAGTGTTGGTATATTCCGTTTATTAAAATCTGGGTGAGGTTTTCTCTTGATTGAATACAGAAAAAGAGGATCGCCCCCCCCCCTTGTTTTGTGGTGCTTCGCCGGGTCTATAGGCCTATCCGAAGAACAAGCTTATTTTACATTGTTGACAATGAAACTTACAAAAGAGATTCGTTTTTCAACAAACTTTAGGTTGTCCACAAATACGTTGGGTTATTCCCTAGATCTATGTGAATAACCCTTTGGGGTTTTTCACCAAACCTGTGTCATGCTTTTTACTTCTTAAATTCATTAAGGTTAGGCATACCAAAGACAAGGAGTATCACTAACTTAATCCCTTGGTTGTGGACAGGGAAATTCCCACGGAATTTCCCTCCGAAGATTAATGGCCGAAGGTTGGATAAGGAGGGATTCGATCTTTCGATCTATTGAAATACGTTTTTCTTTCAGTTTTCGGTTCTGCTTTAAACGAAGCCCGTGAGTGAGTTTCTAGTAAAAATTGGGTTTCGATGAACCAACCGGTTAGTTACAAGCAATAAAGAAAAATGAAGAAATAAAAATTATGCAATTTTTTATTTTATTCATTTTTGTTTTTTTAGGGCTATACGGACTCGAACCGTAGACCTTCTCGGTAAAACAAATCAAACGTATTTTTATCAAAATGATCTGAACTGTTTCAAAGACCCAACATGCATTTTTTTTTTGCATTGGGCTCTTTCATTAACTGATAGAAATATCAGCCAATTCGCCATATTTTTTCTTGACCGAAAAATAAGATAAGGAGATGGCTCCACGTGCTCTAGATTCATTTTTTTTTTGATTCCGGTCCAGGAGCACTACCAAAGTGTTTCAAAGACGGGGGGTTATCTTGACGTAGGTCTGCCTCTGGCCTAGATCGTTTTAAATTAAATGAAGTCTCTACCGCTCGGCTTAAAAAATCAAATATGAAACTTCATACACCTTAAAGTTCATAGAACGAAAAGAGATTTTTGAGGACCTTATACTCATTATGCCTAGCATTGAATGTACTGGTATTCACCCTATCAATATCTCACAAATCGACGATGGAGTCTGCTTGGTACCTAAAGGGGCACCCAAATCAGACCGAATCATTTGTCAGGCTGTTGTTCCCTCAAAGTTATGGAGTAAGACATCGATTTATCAATAAGATCCCTTTTGTGGATTGTATGATGGACTCCCCTGAAAAACATCGGCGCGCGTGTAAACGAGTTGCTCTACCAACTGAGCTATAGCCCTTAGTGCTTGTGATGCATATTTTAGTATATAGATCATTTGTTGTCAAGATAAATATTCTATGATCTAACATCCTAAATTTTTGAGTGATATTGATTAGATTATTGTTGCTTATTGCTTATAAGGAATATGATATTTATAATCCATCGACGGGATGGGTTCCCCTTGGTTCTTTTGGGGATGATAAATAACCTACTTAACTCAGTGGTTAGAGTATTGCTTTCATACGGCGGGAGTCATTGGTTCAAATCCAATAGTAGGTAGAACTTATTAGATACCATTGACTCCGGTATCTAATAAGTTTTTT